GCAAAGAGTGAATAAAAAAAAGAAGAAATATTGTTTGTCCAGAAATAAATAAATAAACAGCGGGTTTTTTCATCACAAGGGTCCCCTTCCTTTAGTTCCACATCTCTATTTCGGAATAACGAATTGCGTTCGTATAGGCGACGCAGCTATAGAAATAGCTTCTCTAATAACGAATTGAGTTCGTATAGGCATTTTGGACGCAGCTATAGAAATAGCTTCTCTCGCTACAATTTCTGATACTCCACCCATTTCATAAAGTATTCGACCGGGTTTAACGACGGATACCCAATATTCGGGGGATCCTTTCCCCGAACCCATACGTGTTTCGGTAGCTCTTACTGTAACCGATTTGTCTGGAAATATACGTACCCATATTTTTCCGCCACGACGCGCGTATCGTGTCATGGCGCGTCGCCCCGCTTCTATTTGTCTAGATGTGATCCAAGCGGGTTCAAGCGCCTGAAGAGCGTATCCACCGAAACAAATTCGATTGCCTCGATAAGATACCCCCTTCATCCTTCCTCTATGTTGTTTACGAAATCGGGTTCTTTTGGGACTAAGCATAGCAATTATATGGAGGCAATCGAATTATTAGTCAACCCTATAGAATTAAATAATTAAATTTAAGAATTATAATTTTTGATTGAACGAAAAAAATGAAGGAGTTTGTTATTTTTTATTCAATTGACAAATTGATAGATCAGAAAGACAACGAAAGGACCCTTATTCCTCATCTGCTTCCTCATCTGCAAATATCCAAATTTTGATTCCTAATGCCCCATGGATATCTCGAAATGTATAGGAACAATAATCAATTTTCGCTCGAATGGTTTGTAGGGGAACCCTACCTTCTCTGATCCATTCGACACGCGCAATTTCTTTTCCGTCGATACGCCCTGCAATTTGTATTTGAATTCCTTTTGTATCTGCTTGTTCAGCTAATTCAATAGCTTTTTTCATTGCCTTTCGAAATGAAACTCTATCCTTTAATTGTACGGCTATATATTCTGCAAGAAAAATAGGCTGTCCATAAGGGTTTGCAACTTTTTTGATAGTAATGTTAACTTTTCGGTTCGCAGAATTAATTTCTTTTTGTACATTGCTCTGTAATTCTTCGATTCCTCGCGGGCTGCCCTCTATTAACAATTTTGGGCATCCCATATATATTATGACCTGGATAAGATCCAATTTTTTTTGAATCTTTATGCGTGCAATTCCCTCGACACCGGGGGATATTTTCATATTTTTTTGTACATAATTCTTGATATAATCCTGTATTTTTTGATCTTCCTGGAGACCCTCGGAATAACTTTTTGATGGTGCAAACCAAACAGAATGATGGCTTTGGGTTGTACCAAGCCTGAAACCTAGTGGATTTATTTTTTGTCCCATAACACCTCGCTGTCTCTATAAGGCCATATCATTTCTCTATTAGCCCATATCATCATCCTTTTATTATAATATCGCTCAAAATCCAACATATATAGATACCTTTCTCTGACATCTGTATACTTATCTTTATATACCCATCCATATTTTCTTAACCATATGAAATAGTTTTTATCTTTAGATATATCTTGCAATACAATAGTTATATGACAGGTGGGCCTTTTTATCGGATAACTACGCCCTCGAGCCCGGGGTTTTGCCTTTTTAATGATAGTACCCTCATTAACTTCGGCTTGACTAATGATTAAAGCCGTTTCGTTGAAACCCCTATTGTGCCTAGCATTTGCTGCTGCCGAATAAACTAATTTAAAAATGGGATAACATGCTCGATAAGGCATGAGTTCTAGTATCATAAGTGTTTCTTCGTAGGTACGCCCACGAATCTGATCAATAACTCTTCGCGCTTTATGAGCAGACATACGTATATGTTGCCCTAAAGCGTATACTTCTACATCCGGGTCACTCTTTATCATAAGATTCACCTCCCACCAATACCAATAAACGACGAGCACCCATATTCACTTTTTTATTAATTAACATTAACGACGAGATTTGTTATCGTTTCTCGCGTGCCCCCGGAAATTAAGAGTAGGTGCAAATTCTCCCAATTTGTGACCTACCATACGAGCTGTTATATAAATAGGCAAATGCTCCTTTCCATTATGAATAGCGATTGTATGGCCGATCATTATGGGTATAATGGTAGATGCCCGGGACCAAGTTACGATTGTATCTTTTTCTGCCCTCATGTTGAGCTTCGAAATTTTTCTCAATAAATGATTAGCTACAAAAGGATTTTTTTTTTGTGAACGTGTCACGGCTAATTACTCCTATCTTTTTTTTTTGTAAAGACGAGGAAACGTATTCTATTTTTAATATTTTCCTATTTACTACGGCGACGAAGAATAAAACTATCGCTATATTTATTCTTTTTTCTACTTCTTCTTCCAAGCGCAGGATAACCCCAAGGGGTTGTGGGTTTTTTTCTACCTATGGGTGCCCTCCCTTCACCACCCCCGTGGGGATGGTCTACAGGGTTCATAACTACTCCTCTTACTACAGGGCGCTTACCCAGCCAACGCTTAGATCCGGCTCTACCCAAACTTTTCTGGTTCACCCCCACATTACCCACCTGTCCGACTGTTGCTGAGCAGTTTTGGGATATCAAACGGACCTCCCCAGACGGTAATTTTAATGTGGCCGATTTACCCTCTTTTGCAATCAGTTTCGCTACAGCACCCGCGGCTCTCGCTAATTGTCCACCCCTTCCAAGTGTGATTTCTATGTTATGTATGTCCGTGCCTAAGGGCATCTCGGTTGAAGTAGATTCTTCTTTTTGATCAATCAAAACCCCTTCCCAAACTGTACAAGCTTCTTCCAAAGCATACGGCTTTCTGGATGTATATGATGATATCTAGACAGAGGGATCTCATATGAATCGTATGATGAAGTACCACATGAGTGGATATATAGGAATCCAAATCTGCTGAATCCCTCATGTTATGATCTTCTACACCCTAGGTCTCCCCGCTCCTTCATCTGGCTTATGTTCTTCATGTAGCATTCAGACCGAATGACTCTATGAAATTACGTTGATACTTCCACATATATTACGGGTAACGTAGGAGACATATCTATTTTTCCCGGGGATAGAATTACCACTGCTTAGCTTTCAATTCGCCTCTGACCATCAAATGAAATGTGAATAACCCGTCCTCCTCTCTTTGAAACAGGGGGCGCTTCCGGCTCTGTCGGTGCTTCAAACAATTTAGTCTTCTCCATATTACTATATCTCTCGAGTCAATAATTTTATATGAGGAACTACTGAACTCAATCACTTGCTGCCGTTACTCTTCAGTTTTCTGTTGAGGTCTATCCCGTAGAGGTACTCAAATTGGATCAGTGATCGATTTCTAGGTTTTGTCGTAAACCTAATTGGTTACTTCCAATTACGTAAATCAATAGTTCAAACCGCACTCAAAGGTAGGGCATTTCCCATTGAGATAGGAACTTCTGTACCAGAAACAATGGTATCTCCAATTATAGCCCCTCTGGGATGTAAAATATATCTCTTCTCACCATCCCCGTAGTGTATGAGACAAATATATGCATTTCGATTAGGGTCGTATTCTATGGTTATGATTCTACCAGATATGTCTTTTTCATTCCGTCGAAAATCGATTTTACGGTATAGACGCTTATGACCTCCCCCTCTATGCCTTGCGGTAATGATGCCTCTGGCATTACGACCTTTACCACAATGACGCTGTCCGTAGATCAAATTTTTTCGTGGATTGGATTTCCCTTGACTACCGACGGCTCCGTTGCGTGTGCTCGGGGTAGAAGTTTTGTATAAATTTATTGCCGTGTTATTAAGTTAAGTATAGTAGTTATGTTATTAAGTATAGTAGTTATTAAGTGATGCTTTATTTTAATTTTATGTTATTTTTTCTTTTTTTTTTTTAAGTTCTTTTCTTTCTAAGAGGTGGAATAGAATAACCCGGTTGAAGCGTAATGATCATACGTCTGTAATGCATTGTATGTCCCATAGTGGGTCCCATTCTTCTACCCTTTCCGGGGAGTCGATGACTATTCATAGCTATTACCTTGACACCAAAGAATAGTTCGACCCAATGCTTTATTTCTGTCCTAGTTGATCCTGATTCGACATTAGAAGTATATTGATTGTTCCCCAATAACCTAATACTTTTGTCTGTAAATACTGCATATTTGATTCCATCCATATCCATAAATAGATTTTCCTCCTTATTTAGTTATTAGCCTAATCTAAATATATATAAATAAAATAATCGAATCCATAAATGGATTTTCCTCCGTATTTAGTTATTAGCCTAATCTAATCTAATATAATAAATATATAAATAAAATAATCGAATCCATAAATGGATTTTCCTCCGTATGAGTTCCAGTATCGATAAGAATTCGATTTCTTGCTCTGTTCATATGTTATGGTATGAATATACCATACCAATTCATTATGTCTGGATGATGAGATTTCATTGATACAGAGCCAATTCCAACAGACGTATTGAACGTTCCCGTTGGCGTGCATCCAGCAGGGCTCGAACCCGCACATACGCCAATTAAGAGTTGGGCGCTTTACCATTCAGCCATGGATGCGAAAGGGGGATCGTGGTACATCGTAAATAACCAAATTCCAATAGACGTATTGTTGGCGTGCATCCAGCAGGACTTGAACCCGCACATACGCCAATTATGAGTTGGGCGCTTTAACCATTCAGCCATGGATGCGGAACGGGGATCGTGGTACATCGTAAATAACCAAATTCCAATAGACGTATTGAACGTTCCCGTTGGCGTGCATCCAGCAGGAATCGAACCCTCATATACGCCAATTAAGAGTTGGGCGCTTTAACCGTTCCGCCGAACGGGGATCGTGGTACATCGTAAATAAACAAATTCAATTTAAATAAAATCCTTAGGAGGAGTCAATCAATATGAAAGAGGACGCAGTGACACGACATCCATTACAACACTGGATCTTCGAATTGAGAGAGGTATTGAGAGAG